ACATACAATTCACGGGGAGGTAAAGAAATAGATCGAACCGAGCACCTGCGCCCTTATCTTACAAGGAAACGGAAAAAATGACATTATATATATATATATCACATATTTAACATAGTTAAAGAGAATTATAAACAAACCAAATCCTATTTTTTTTATTCTAATTAGAGATACGGCTGAAATAGGATTTTAGGGATAAGAAATAAACTAACCAAACCATGGATAAATCCAAGCGAACTTTTCTTAAATCCAAGCGATCTTTTCGTAGGCGTTTGCCCCCGATCCAATCGGGGGATCGAATTGATTATAAAAACATGAGTTTAATTAGTCGATTTATTAGTGAACAGGGAAAAATATTATCTAGACGAGTGAATAGATTGACCTTGAAACAACAACGGTTAATTACTATTGCTATAAAACAAGCTCGTATTTTATCTTTGTTACCTTTTCTTAATAATGAGAAACAATTTGAAAGAACCGAGTCGACCACTAGAACTCCTAGTCTTAGAGCCAGAAAAAGATAGGTTTACTTTTTTTTCACTTGAATTCGAATTCCCATCCGAACTCAAACGGGGATTTATATTTTGTTGGAAAAATCCAAGAATCCGGATTGAATTCTCGTGTCGTAAGAAAAAAAAGAATAATCTGGGAAGAATAAATTTTTTTATTGAACGTGTTGATTCATATTTATTTTGACTACTTTCTCATATTTTATCATATTCTATTCATTTTTATTCGACCTTCCCGGAGTTCATTCTCCGGGCAACTCCGTTTAACCGGTGGATTCCTTCCAACCTACTTCTTTTATGATCTCATTGGAAATCATATAAAGACAATTCCTATTTGATATAGCTATTTGTGCAAGTATTTTACGATTAAGAAGCAACTGTCTCTTGTACAGACCGTTTATTAATCTACTATAACTATAGCATACCCCCCTTTCACGAATTGCTGCATTTATTCGAGTGATCCACAAACGACGAAAATTTATTTTTTGCTTATCCCTATCCCGATGAGCCGAAACCAAAGCTCTTATTTTTTGTTGAGTAATAGTTCGAGTAAGTCTTGAATGAGCCCCCCGAAAGCTTGATGCAAATAAACGAATTTTTGTTCTACGTCTCCGAGCGATATATCCCCGTCTAATTCTGGTCATTGAATAAATGAAACTTTCACGAATAACTAATAGATTTCCTTTCTTTCAGTTATTCTTTTGCCCCTTTCCTAGTATATTAATAACAAAACGGATTTTTCCAATGTATAAACTAAAAATTCCAACGGCTTTGGCTACTATAACCTTCCCAACCACGATTTTTTATTTTTTATAGGCGTTTCACCTCGAAATACGAAATTTTACTATACTAGGTATTAAAAAAAAATAGAAATGATAAAGAAATAGTGGATTCCATCGTTTCTATGGTTACTTCTTAAACGGTGAGGTCTTCTCTATACACCGGAGCCTTTACTTCATTTAATCAATGTTATTGCTAACTTGTATAGTTCACATTCTTCGGCTCTACCCATGAATTATCCAGTAATAGGTCTTTCACAACGAGCTCTACCTATACAGTAACGGTATTTAATTATGAAGGTTGGCTGGGTAGCTGACCCTGTTAGTCCGTTCTTGCAAGAGGGGTCTATATTAACTAAGATTTCCTCCGCTTAATGGATAACCATTTGCTACCAATGGAGAATTGCTTCTCATCTTGAATTGAGGTGAGTGGATTTACACCAATAGAAACCATAAATTTTATACACAATAAAAGGGATATGCTCCATTTTCTTATTTTGAGATAGGAAATGTAGTTCGTTTTTCCGTTCTATCCTATTTGATCATGGAGATTCGAACATTGCTCTCTTTCCTTTGTTCTAGTTCATGATCTGAACGAGTCGCACATACACCCTAGTACATGTTCCTCGACGCTGAGGGCATCCCCGAAGCGCGGGGGATTTTGTGACATTTCTAATTGGCTGTCTTGTATTTCTAATAAGTTGTTTAATCGTTGGCATGTTGAATCATATACATAATGGGCTGGTTTAGATCGATCCTAACCGCATGATTATGAATTCCTTTTATTCAATAGAATAGTAAATAAAAGTCATAGAATATTAATATGAAACTCGGCAGGGGTAATTTCAAATCACGAATTGACGCGAAATCCAGGCTATTATCATTCAGCCGCTACAAGATCAACAATTCCATAAGCTTGGGCCTCTGTTGCTGACATAAAAACATCTCTTTCCATGTCTTCGGAGACAACCCATAGGGGTTTGCCCGTTCTTTGTGCATAAACCCTTGTCAGGGTTTCACGTAGTTTCAGCAGTTCTCCCACTTCCAGGATGAATTCTCCCGTTGCTACTTCAGAAAAAGAACCAGCAGGTTGATGGATCATTACCCTGATGATATAAGATAATAAAAGGTTTCTCTATTTGGCATGATGAGGGGAAGATAAAAGAAAGATAAAACAATAACAAGAAAAAAAGATAGAATCGAACAACCGTACGG